GATAGAATCCTTAGGAAAAGGATTTTGTTTCCACCGAGTTAAAAAAAAGAAGTCGATGTCTATAGTAAACCAAAGTCATCGTTTAATACTTCATTTTGCTTCAATTCCATTTCAATTATATAAAACAAGGAAAAGCTTGAAGATTTAGTTACGATTAGAAAGCCACTTTTCTGTCTTTTTCCATAGATCCTTTACTTATACTTATTCAATTGAAAGGGTTGATCCAATTAAAATAAAAACAATTCTGTTTCGTAATTTAATAATCCAATTTTTTTTCAATTTCTAATTGACTGTTGGATACAAATCACGAGAATATATATTCTTCCTCGAATTTTTCATTGAGACGGTAAAGGATTAAATCCTTTTAAGGAATAAAGTTTTTCATCCGAATATCAGCCAAGGGATCCCTTAACTATTCGTTTCAATTACTAGAACGAATCACACTTTTACCACTAAACTATACCCGCTACGATACAATTATCGTATATAATGAACTTTTTGTCGAGTAAGACAATGGAACATTTTGAATATATTTTATTATTTGATTTGAATTTAATTAATTGGATATTTGAATCTTTTTTATTTAATTAGTTATTAACTGAACTTAGTTATTAATTAGTTATTAAGTTAACTATTTATTTCTATTTCAATTTCTATATTCCAATTTTAAATTCTTTTTTTTTTTTTTTATTCTTTTATTAATAGAATTATATAATAAATAATAATAGAAATTCTAAAAATATAATAATTAACTATATTCGAATTAATAGAAATTATAGAATCTATATTTAGAATATAAAAATGGATAATTTCGAATTCGAATTTATATAATTAAAATCTATATCTATATATAATAAGTAATTATGATTATCTAAAGTAATAAATAAAGAGAGAGAGGAAGAGAGAGGGAAAAGCCTTTTTTTTTTTCAAGCCTTACTTGTTGTATAATGGAACTAGTTGCTCTGTAATGTAACATAATAATTATCCTTATAATTCTTCTTTTTCAATCGGGAGAGATGGCTGAGTGGACTAAAGCGTCGGATTGCTAATCTGTTGTACGAATTATTTGTACCGAGGGTTCGAATCCCTCTCTTTCCGGTTCCAGTGATGACTTGCATTTTTTTTCTCTTTTCTTTGAAATTTCGAAAATCTTTATTCTATGATTCTTATTTCAATATTCTATTTCATTTCTATTTTATTTATTAAGAGTTATTTTAGAAAGAGTTATTTCTAATTTCGAATTTTTCTTTTTTTTTTTTTTCTTGAATATTTCATTTCGATTTACTATGTTCTAGTTACAAATTGAAATTTCCAATTTCTTTATTTATATTAATTTCATATTAATATTTCAAATTCTATATGAAATATTAATATGAAATATTAATAAAAAAAATCTAGATTCAAATCGAGATGTAGAATAAATAAAGACTGGGTAAAAAGAAATAACATGCTAAGAACATTTAAAAATAAGGAAAACCTTTCGAATTTTGATTCTATTCTTCGCGTCCAGGATTACGTCCAGGATCGTTAGATAAAAACCCAAAGATGAAGAGAGAAACAAAGAATATAACTACTGTGTAAACAAAGAGTTTAAGAGTAAGCATTAGAAAATCTCCAAGATCTTTTTTGGTTTGGAAAAAAAATAGATTCTCTATTTTTATACCACATTTTCTATTTTAACACCAAGAAAGGAAGTGATTTCTAGAAATAGAAATGAATTTCAAAAAATTCATTTGGAATAAGAGTCGAGTCTTTCGTAGAATTTTTTTTGCATAACTAAAAATAGGGCGCTAATAGAATCTGGAATGAAAAAAGTTAAGAATGAGAAAAATAGGGGTGATCCGGAATTCTCGCATTTAGACAATAACTTTCATGTTTGAATTAAGAGCTTAGAGTATAAGACTTATCTGATCTTCTCAATTACTATAATTTTTTTCTCGAATAAATCATGAATTTTTCTAGGACATTATGCAAATTTCATCGAAAACTTACAGCAGCTTGCCAAACAAAGGCTAATAGAAAAAAGAATAGAGGGATTACTGGCATAACATCTACGATTGGGTTCATAAAAGCGTAGGCTTCAGGCAATTTTGTGAAGAAAAAATTGCTGGAATAAAGGGCAGAATTAAGACAGATACAAATTAAACTAAAACTATTAAGCATAATATAACAAACATTTTTTTCTTGAAGATAATTGTATTTTGATTGATGACTAAGTTATTAATATGTTATTGATATAAAAATGGATAAAAAATAAAGTAAGGTAGACCAAGAACCCTTCTTTCTTTATTTTTATTAAATTTATTGTTATTAAACTCACCCAATCAAAACTCCTTCAATTCTCAAATCAAAAAAGAATAGAGGAAATCATATTTTTATACAATATCTTAGTTGAATTATCTATTATGATCAATCAATTCAGTTGAATTCTATATCTACACATATGAAAATCCGAACAAGACGGGAATCTATTTCCTAGATATTTGGATGGGAATTGACGAAGAACCAATATCAATATTAGTTTTTATTAGTGTTGGATAGAAATAAAAATGGGGCGTAGCCAAGTGGTAAGGCAACGGGTTTTGGTCCCGCTATTCGGAGGTTCGAATCCTTCCGTCCCAGATATTCTCTATAATCTATTATTTCGATACTGAGTTTTAGCACTCGGTCTTAAAGAATAAGAAAGCAATTTCCAATTTTCCACACACCAGTCTTTTTTATCGACTACTGCACTAAAAAAATTGGAGATTTTTTTAATCTATTTATTTCAAATCATTAATGAGTTAATTCGAATCTGAATAGCTTTTTTTGATATCATGATGATCAAAATATGTTTAAAACAAAACCTTATTCAAATAATGATATCTCGATAGGAAATTTATCAATTGAATCTTTTAAATGATTTTGTAGGAGTCCTTGGGACTTGAACAAATGGGAGATTGGCTCATACGTTCGAGGTACTCACTCGAAGACTTAAAAATAGCTTATTTCTTTTTCTTTTTTTTTTCTTATTTTATTTCTTCGAATATTCGAATTGTAAATCAAAAAAGATTCATACAATAAAATATGGGATTTAATTGAGTTCTTTCTGACACTTTTTCAGAAATTATCCAATAGAAATTAAGAAATTCAAATTCGAGATTTCTATGGATCGATTTCTAGATATCGGTTGAACCAACGACTATTCAGGATTCCATAATCAAATTCATTCCATCATAATCAAATTCATTCCATACATACTAGTTCAAAACCCAAGGAATGCTATAGTAAAACTTCGTTTGAACTGATATGGTAGACAGCAACGTGCGTCTTGAAGGACATGATCAACTGTGGATTCGTACATCCACCTTATTATAGCCTAATATATACCCTAAATAAATAATACAATTCATTTATTTAAAAATAAGAAATAAAAAAGAATTAATAAATAATATTCAAAATAGTTCTATATGGAATATAGCCTCGAATTGGCATTTTATTAAATACTATTCGAATTCTATTTTGAATATAGAGAATATTCGATAGCATAATAGAGCAATAATCTATCATAGGAATTAGGAATGAAAGTGATCCTAGCTCGACATCATTTGTTCTGTTCTATTTATACACTTGAGATCTCACTTTTTGTTGGGTTATAGTGTAAATCGAAATATAAAAGATCTCCAATTCGAGGAAGTTTCAAATCCAAGAATAAAGTTTCTTAGAATTGACCAAATTTTTTGGATTCAAAAGTTCAAAAAGAAAGTGTATCATGCAAGAATCAACTGTTAATTTGATTCTTTGTTTGATAGAAAGCAATCGCAAAAAGTGGTATGTTGTATCCAGTTTGAAAGGATCACTCACGTAATGTCTAAACCCAACGATTCAAGGGAAAGATAAAGGATCCTGGAACAGGGAAATACCGTTTTCAATTGTCTCAACAGTTTGATTAGAATGCAGAATAAAAATCGATTCTAAAAGAAACAAAAAGAAAGACGATTAGAGATCACTTAATAAATGAAATGCTTAAAAGATTTCCGTTGACCTATTTAAAAGTTATCCAATTTAAAAGTTATCCAAACTTCGCCTTAATCAAAGGCAATTTCCTTAATGAAATGCAGGTGTGGTTAATTCGTGTAATTCATATCCATATATGTACATATATACCTTTGTAGAACCAGAACCTTTTTCGGTATTACCCCCCTTCTCTTGTTCTATTCATACTCTATTGATACTTTTTTTCTTTTTTTGCTATTTTTTTTTTCTATTCTTATTTTAATACTTATTTTATTATATATATAGAAATCGAATAGCTATGGAAATCCAATGCTAACCTAACTCTAACATAATGACAAAAATCGAGATTCTAAATATATATATTTTTATTTTATATAATTTTTTATATAATTTCGATTTTCTATCTAGAGAAAGAATTTTCTATCTATGCAAAAATATATATCTATCTATTTTCTATCTATATATTTGAATATATTCTATTATATTCTATATTTTCTATTTATTTTTTCTATTTATTTCTATATTGTAGATTATTTTACTAGACTCGTATAGTATTTTATTTATTATTTCATTTTCTATTAAATTTATAATTTGAATTTGAGTATGAATAATTTATTAAGTTTTAGTATTTTATTTTTATTGAATTTTATCTAAACTCAATTTCAATTGATTCTTTTGTTTTCTCCAGTATATATTTATTTCTGAACTCAATATATTCACATTGATATTGACAAGAGTGTATTAAATAAATATAATCCCATCTGAGGTAATGGGATCTTATCTGTCCATCTATTTATCCCTGTTCCATAGATTAATTTGAATTGTTTCTTCATTGAAGTGAGGGGTTTGTTCGATTTGTTGTGCTACAAACGTTTTTTTTGATTGAAAATATATAGAACTTTAATGTTCTAATGCAAATTCACATTTATTTTGAAAATTCTCTATTATTAGATTATTATTATATCTATTATTCTATAATATAAACTATAATATAAATATAGAATATCATATAGAAATTAGAACATATAAATATCTAATTATCGAATATATAGAATTAGATAATATATATATAGCGAATTCTATATAAATAGAGAAGTATAATATTTATAAATCAAAAATATATCAATATAAGTAAAAAAGTCTTAAAAAAAAAATATATATATACAATGTATACCTATAAAATATATACAAAAAATATATACAATGTATACCTATATAGGTAGAATAGGTATTCTAAGTGAATCTTAGTAGAATATTAAATGGACTCTTCAGTTAAGTAGATAATAGAAATAAGAAATGGAAATAATAACTATAAGTTAAGAATAAATAGAGTAATAGACGAAGGGGAATCTAAAAAAATTTTATGTTATCTATATTTATCTATATTTTTTGCTCTTTTTTCTGTTCAGAATTAATCCGAAATTCTGAATATTTGATTTCTTTGAATTTCTTGTTTTCATTTTTTGCTAGTTTAATGTTTTGATTGTGGCGTATGATTAAATCGCTTGATTTTTTTTTTTATTTGAATTTCTATTTCTTTTTAGTTAGTTTGATTCCGATTGTATGGACATAATCGAATTTTTTTTTCGAGGGGGGGTTGCTAACTCAACGGTAGAGTACTCGGCTTTTAAGTGCGGCTAACATCTTTTATACGTTTGTATGAAGAAAGAGATTCGTCCATACCATGGGTATAGTTTGTAAGACCACGACTGATCCTGAAGGGAATGAATGGAAAAAGTAGCATGTCGTATCAACGGATAATTCTGAGAATATTTCATTTTTTCCGGACCAGTCCAAACTCTATTTGAATTCTTGGTGCGGAACATAAAAAATGAATTCAAAGTTGGGTTGAGTGAATAAATGGATAGAGTCCAATTATAGGAAAACAAAAAAGCAACGAGCTTACATTTTGAATTTAAATGATTATCCGATCTAATTTTACGTTAAAAAAAATTAGTACCTAATACGGGAAAGGCTTTTCTATGAACAGATTTTCCAATTTCTTTTAATGAGTCCTAACTATTAGCTATTCTCCCCTATAAGAAAGGGGGTAAGTGTGTAAAAGAAAGAGTATATTGATAAAGAAATTTTTTTTTCCAAAATCAAAAGAGCGATTAGTTTGAAAAAATAAAGGATTTCGAATCATCTTTTTATCCTATAATACAAATAAACATAAACCAATTAGATGGAAAAAACGAGGATGGGGCAGGCAGTCCGTTAATGATTTTACTGATTCCCGGGGTATCTATTCTTTTTTTATTATATACACTATTTTGATATAGTACTTTGTTTTTACTCTATCGCACTATGTATCATCTAATAACCCAATCAAAATCCTCTATTCTTGCTTCAATCGAATCTAATAGAAAATCAATATGCAAAGATATTTAGCCCTAAATAGATCTCGAAAAAACGACTTTCTATACCCATTTATCTTTCGGGAGTATATTTATACATTTTCTCATGATCATAGTTTAAGTAGATCTATTTTGTTGCAAAATGCAGGTTATGACAAAAAATTGAGTTTCTTAATTGTAAAACGTTTAATTCTTCGAATCTATCAACAGAATCATTTGATTATTTCTGTTAATGATTCCAACCAAAATCTATTTTTTAGGTACAACAAGAATTTGTATTATCAAATGATATCGGAGGGCTTCGCAGTTATTGTGGAAATTCCATTTTCCCGACAATTAGGATCTTCTTTAGAAAGGCCAGAGATAGTCAAATCGCATAAATTACGATCAATTCATTCAATATTTGCTTTTTTAGAGGACAAATTTCCGCATTTAAATTATGTGTCAGATGTATTAATACCTTACCCCATTCATCTCGAAAAATTGATCCAAACCCTTCGTTATTGGTTGAAAGACCCTTCTTCTTTTCATTTTTTACGACTCTTTCTTCATCAGTATTGGAATTGGAACAGTCTTATTATTCCACAGAAATCCATTTCTATTTTTCGAACAAATAATCCAAGATTTTTCTTGTTCCTATATAATTCTCATATATATGAATATGAATCCATCTTCTTTTTTCTCCGTAATCAGTGCTTTCATTTACGATCAACATTTTCTCGAGTCTTTCTTGAACGAATTTTTTTCTATGGAAAAATAGAACATTTTGCAGAAGTTTTTGCTAATGATTTGCAGACCCTCCTATGGTTGGTCAAGGATCCTTTCATGCATTATGTTAGATATCAAGGAAAATCAATTCTGGCTTTAAAAGATAAGCCCTTTCTGATGAAAAAATGGAAATATTACCTTGTCAATTTATGTCAACGTCATTTTTATGTGTGGTTTCAACCAGAAAACATCTATATCAATTCATTATCCAAAAATTCTCTCAACTTTTGGGGCTATCTTTCAAGTGTACAAATCAATCCTTTGGTAGTACGGAGTCAAATGCTAGAAAATGCATATCTAATATATAAAGATAATACTATGAAGAAACTCGATACAATAGTTCCAATTATTCCTTTAATTAGATTATTGGCAAAAACTC